GAAAAGTTTGGGTAGAGCCGGATCTAAGCGTTGGCTAGGTAAACGTCCTGTAGTAAGAGGAGTCGTTATGAACCCTGTAGACCATCCCCATGGGGGTGGTGAGGGGAGGGCCCCAATTGGTAGAAAAAGCCCAACAAATAAATGGGGTTTTCCTGCACTTGGAAGAAGAAGTAGAAAAAGGAATAAATATAGTGATAATTTGATTATTCGTCGACGTAGTAAATAGGATAGAAATTTGAATTAGTTTCTTCGTCTTTAAATAAAAAAAAAATAGGAGTAATTAACCGTGACACGTTCACTAAAAAAAAATCCTTTTGTAGCGAATCATTTATTAAGAAAAATTGATAAGCTTAACACAAAGGAGGAAAAAGAAATAATAGTAACTTGGTCCCGGGCATCTACCATTATCCCCACAATGATTGGCCATACTATTGCTATCCATAATGGAAGAGAACATTTGCCTGTTTATATAACAGATCGGATGGTAGGTCACAAATTGGGCGAATTTGCACCTACTCTCAATTTCCGGGGACATGCAAAAAACGATAATAAATCTCGTCGTTAATAATATAATAATCAATTCAAAAATAGAGATCCTTATCCTTCATTTATGCCGAGGTAAAACTTATGAGAAAAAGAAAGTCGCCGACTGAAGTATCTGCTATAGGCCAATATATACCTATTTCCGTTCACAAAGCGCGAAGAGTAATTGATCAGATCCGCGGGCGTTCCTATAAAGAAACACTTATGATACTCGAACTTATGCCTTATCGAGCATGTTATCCCATTTTTCAATTAATTTATTCCGCAGCAGCAAACGCTAAACACAATAAAGGTTTTGAAAAAGAAAAATTAATTGTGTGGAAAGCGGAAGTCAACAAAGGAACTACCAGGAAAAAATTAAAACCTCGCGCTCGAGGACGTAGTTATATGATAAAAAGACCCACTTGTCATATAACTATTATATTGAAAGATATATCCTACTATGAAGCATATGAAACATTAGATAATCAAGAAAAGTATTTACCTAGAAAGTTCCGTTTAAAATCTAGTGGGGCAATATGGGACAAAAAATAAATCCACTTGGTTTCAGACTTGGTACAAGCCAAAGTCATTATTCCATTTGGTTTGCACAACCAAAAAATTATTCTGAGGGTTTACAAGAAGATCAAAAAATACGGGATTGTATCAAGAATTTTGCTCAACAAAATATGAGAACATCCTCTGGTGTCGAAGGAATTGCACGTATAGAAATTCAAAAAAGAATTGATCTGATCCAGGTCATAATCTATATGGGATTCCCCAAGTTATTAATAGAAAATAGACCACGAGGCATCGAAGAACTACAGATGAATGTACAAAAAGAATTGAATTCTGTGAACCGAAAGCTCAACATTGCTATTACAAGAATTGCAAAACCTTACAGGCATCCTAATATTCTTGCAGAATTTATAGCCGGACAATTAAAAAATCGAGTCTCTTTTCGAAAAGCGATGAAAAAAGCTATTGAATTAACCGAACAGGCTGGTACAAAAGGAATTCAAATACAAATTGCAGGACGTATCGACGGAAAAGAAATTGCACGTGTCGAATGGATCAGAGAAGGTAGAGTTCCCCTCCAAACCATTGACGCCAAAATTGATTATTGCGCCTATACAGTTCGAACTATATATGGGGTTTTAGGTATAAAAATTTGGATATTTATAGGCGAGGAATAGAATAAGAAAGCTTTCCTTGTCTTTCCCAACGACGGAACAAAAAGAAAAAAAAAGAAATTCTAATTCTATAAGGTTGAATAAAAATTCGATTGACCCCCCTTTGACCGAATTGCTATGCTTAGTGTGTGACTCGTTGGTTTTTGTTAGGATTAAGATCAAAAAGGATTAACAAACCATAACCATAATATGAACTAATAACTAACTCATCGCTTCAAATTATCTGGATCCAAGGAAGCAGTCAAGATATGATATATTAATCTTATCATTGCAGCAACTGAAGGCGCTTTGACATAAACAAAAGAAAAAGAAATCCGATTATGAGTTGGAAGGATATGGGTAAATGGAAGGTGAGAGAAAGATATAAAAATCTATCAATGATATATAATTCCGATATGTAAGGTCTATGAATCGTTTCATACTCATAACGGGCAATGTAATAAAGCATCAATACGGATTTTCATCTATCATTATATGAATCTCTTCATAGCACAAAAATTAAGAGCCTCGGGTCAATAAAGACTAAGAACGTTGACTCAAAATGAAGTAAAAGCTCCGTTGTCAAATTCAGGCCTAACCATTAATCAAGAAGCGGTGGGAACGATGGAACCTATGAATACAGAAGATTCAATTGAAAATGAATACACATGATTCAGCGGGCGGGATGGCGGAATAAACCAGAGAGACCCATTCATCTATTCTGAGAAGTCATGCACTAATCCTCCAACAGAAATAGATATTGAAAGAGTAAATATTCGCCCACGACATTTTGTGCTTATTGAATT